TGGATATTTGCAGACGAGGAATAATGGGCCTTTCGTTGTCTTTCTGTTCCATCCATCCGGCAATTGAATAAAAAATCACAAACTCGTTCATTTTTTTCCGTTCAATCAAAAAAATGAGAATTTTTTCGAATTCTTAATTCTATAGGGTTGAATAACAATTCGATTGACTCCATCTCCATATAATTGCTATGCTTAGTGTGTGACTCGTTGGTTTTTTATTTAGAGTTAGGTTAGGATTAAAAAACAAAGGGCCATCCCCTAGTATGAACTAATAACTATATAACTAATAACCAGCTCATTGCTTCGTATTATCTGGATCCAAGGAACCAGTCGCTATATGATGTATTGATCATATTGTTGTAGCAACTGAAGCATTTTTTTTTACATAAAAGAAAAATCAATCTATAAGGTTGTGAAGCAAAAACAAAGGGATATGGATAAATGGAGGGGTGAGAGAAAGAAAGAAAAAGAATAGCAATGATATATGATTCCAATATGTATGGTCTATGAACTATCTTATAAAAGGCAATGTAATAAAGCATTAATGTATTCGTCCATAATTAATAATTAGATTCGATGAATATGAATACAATTTATACGAAAAATAAAAAAGAATAAAGAGCGCCGAGTCAATAAAGACTGAGAAGATTGATTCAGGAACAAATTTTATTAGGAGCTCCATTGCAGAGTTCGGGCCTAGTCATTAATCGAGAAGCGATGGGAACGACAGAACCTGTGACTGAGGAAGATTCCCTTGAAAACGAATCCTAATGATTCATTGGGTGGGATGGCGGAACGAGCCAAGAACCAATTCATTTATTCTGATAGGTCATGGAACGCCCCTACGAATGAAAGGGATGTTGAAAGAGCAAATATTCGCCCGCGAAAGCCTTACTGGATTGCTAAGTTTTGGGCAATTCAATAAAAATAAATAAAATAAAGGTAAAAATAAATGAAGATTCATTAATTATAAAATGGAATTTATCATTTTATTTTATTCCTACGTGTACGTGACAGATTATATCTCAAAAAATTCCATGATTCATTATTCATTCAATTCAAAATATATACAATATTATTTAATCGTTTCATTCGCGAGGAGCTGGATGAGAAGAAACTCTCATGTCCAGTTCTGCAGTAGAGATGGCATTGAGAAACAACCATCAACTATAACCCCAAAAGAACCAGATTTCGTAAACAACATAGAGGAAGAATGAAGGGAATATCTTATCGAGGCAATCGAATTTGTTTCGGCGGATACGCCCTTCAGGCACTTGAACCCGCTTGGATCACATCTAGACAAATAGAAGCGGGGCGACGAGCCATGGCACGATATGCGCGTCGTGGTGGAAAAATATGGGTACGTATATTTCCAGACAAACCTGTTACAGTAAGGCCTACCGAAACACGTATGGGTTCGGGGAAAGGATCTCCCGAATATTGGGTATCCGTCGTTAAACCGGGTCGAATACTTTATGAAATGGGTGGAGTATCAGAAATTGTAGCCAGAGAAGCTATTTCTATAGCTGCGTCCAAAATGCCTATACGAACTCAATTCGTTATTGCGGGATAGGGATATGGAACGAAAGGAAAGGGGCCTTGTGATGAAAAAACCGCAGTTTTTTTATTTCTGGACAAACAATCTTTCTTCTTTTTTTCTTCGCCCTTTAGTTAGTTAGCATTGAAAGAAAAAAGAGAAAAATAATAAGAATGATATGATTCAACCTCAGACCTATTTAAATGTAGCGGACAACAGCGGGGCTAGAGAATTAATGTGTATTCGAATCATAGGAGCTAGTAATCGCCGATATGCTCATATTGGTGACGTTATTGTTGCTGTAATCAAAGAAGCAGTTCCCAATATGCCTCTACAAAGATCAGAAGTGATCAGAGCTGTAATTGTACGTACATGTAAAGAACTCAAACGTGACAATGGTATGATAATACAATATGATGACAATGCAGCAGTTGTCATTGATCAAGAAGGAAATCCCAAAGGAACTCGAGTTTTTGGTGCGATCGCTCGGGAATTGAGACAGTTGAATTTTACTAAAATAGTCTCATTAGCTCCTGAGGTATTATAAATAGATTCTAAATAAATACTAATAGATGAAAACATAATAAAACATAAAAAAAGGGAGGTTCATAGTAAGATATCTGAACTGAATTAGATTCCATTAATTAGTAGAATGCATTAGTAGATTGTTTCTCACGCATATACCTTTAATAATTCATGAAAAAAAAAGAGTAGAGCATGCTGATTATATAAAAACCCGGAGGCACCAATAATTATAGTTCATCATGGGTAGGGACACTATTGCCGAAATAATAACTTCTATACGAAATGCTGACATGGATAAAAAAGGAACGGTTCGAATAGCATCTACAAATATCACTGAAAACATTGTTAAAATACTTCTACGCGAAGGCTTTATCGAAAATGTGAGAAAACATCGAGTAAGCAAGAAATATTTCTTGGTTTCAACTCTGCGACATAGAAGGAATAGAAAAGGGCCATATAGAACTGTTTTAAAACGTATCAGCCGACCCGGCCTACGAATCTATTCCAACCATCAACGAATTCCTAGGATTTTAGGAGGAATGGGTATTGTAATTCTTTCGACTTCTCGAGGTATAATGACAGACCGAGAGGCTCGACTAGAAGGAATCGGGGGAGAAATTTTGTTATATATATGGTGATCTTTATGATCTACGAATTGCATCCGTAGGAAAACTTCCTATTTTTTTTTTGAAAAAAGAGGAAGGGTTGTCTAATATCACTCCTACTCCATGAGTTGATAATAAAAGGGGTTACCTGGAATGAAAGAACAAAAATGGATTCATGAAGGTTTAATTACTGAATCACTTTCCAATGGTATGTTTCGGGTTCGTAGTGACTTTTCAACATTCCTCTCGTTCGGATACAATCGGAGGTTCAAAATTTCAAGAGACTTATTTTCTTTTCTTCGAAGGAGTAGATTCAAAATTAAAATAAAATTAAGGAGAAACAAATATGAAAATTAGGGCGTCCGTTCGTAAAATTTGTGAAAAATGTCGACTGATCCGCAGGCGGGGACGAATTATAGTAATTTGTTTCAACCCGAGGCATAAACAGAGACAGGGATAATTTTTTTTTTAAGAGACTCTCCAAAGGACTCAATACACAAACAAATAAAGGACCCATTTTGACATGAAAATAAAATATACGTATATTTCTGACTCATATTTAGGAGATGATAAAATATGACAAAAACCATAACAAGAATTGGCTCACGTAGGAGTGGGCGCATTAGTTCACGTAAGACTGGACGTCGAATACCAAAAGGGGTTATTCATGTTCAAGCAAGTTTCAACAATACCATTGTAACAATCACAGATATACGGGGTCGGGTTGTTTCTTGGTCCTCCGCCGGTACTTGCGGCTTCAAGGGCACAAGAAGAGGGACGCCGTTTGCTGCCCAAACCGCAGCCGCAAACGCTATTCGTACAGTAGTAGATCAGGGTATGCAACGAGCAGAAGTTATGATAAAGGGTCCTGGTCTTGGAAGAGATGCAGCACTACGAGCCATTCGTAGAAGTGGTATACTATTAAGTTTTGTCAGAGACGTAACCCCTATGCCACATAATGGGTGTAGGCCTCCTAAAAAAAGGCGTATATAGAAATAAGAATTGAGAATTGAACGAATTTCAAGAGAAAGAAATGATTAAATGATCGGATCAAATAATATGACTATGTTTCGAGAAGAAGTAGCAGTATCTACTCGGACACTACAGTGGAAGTGTGTTGAATCAAGAGAAGACAGTAAGCGTTTTTATTATGGACGTTTTATTCTGTCTCCGCTTATGAAAGGTCAAGCTGATACAATAGGCATTGCGATGCGAAGGGCTTTGCTTGGAGAAATAGAAGGAACATGTATTACACGCGCAAAATCTGAAAAGATACCACATGAATATTCTACCATAGAAGGTATTGAAGAATCCGTACATGAAATTTTAATGAATTTGAAAGAAATTGTATTGAAAAGTAATCTGTATGGAACTCGCGACGCATCTATTTGCGTCAAGGGTCCTGGATATGTAACTGCTCAAGACATCATCTCACCACCTTCTGTGGAAATCGTTGATACTACACAGCATATAGCTAGCCTGACGGAACCAATTGATTTTTGTATTGGATTACAAATCGAGAGTAATCGAGGATATCGTATGAAAACACCAAATAACGCTGAAGAAGGAAGTTATCCAATAAATGCTGTATTCATGCCTGTTCGAAATGCAAATCATAGTATTCATTCTTATAGTAATGGGAATGAAAAACAAGAGATACTTTTTCTCGAAATATGGACGAATGGAAGTTTAACTCCTAAAGAAGCACTTTACGAAGCCTCCCGTAATTTGATTGATTTATTTATTCCGTTTCTACATGCAGAAGAACAAGATAAAAATGTAGAGGACAATCAAAATAGGGTTACTTTACCCTTTTTCACTTTTCATGATGGATTGGATAAACTAAGAAAAAAAAAAGAAATCGAATTGAAATGTTTTTTTATTGACCAATTAGAATTGCCTTCGAGGACCTATAATTGCCTCAAAAGGTCCAATATACATACATTATTAGACCTTTTGAATAAGAGTCAAGAAGATCTTATGAAAATTGAACATTTTCGCATAGAAGATGTAAAACAGATATTGGTCATTATACAAAAACATTTCGTAATTGATTTACCTAAGAATAAGTTTTTTATTTGTTGAAGTCCATTGGAATTGGAATGATTTCATCTTTTTTTTTTGCTTAAATTTATTCAGCACGATCCGTATATTATATTAAATATAGATTCAGAATTAACTGGAATAAACGTATCTAGGGAAGATTCACTTCCCTAGAAAGATACGTTGTGATATTTTATTTCACGGTGGAATCAATTTGAAAAAGACCTAAAGTTAGAGATTTATCAATAGGTAATGTTGCTCCAATACCCAACCAAAGGGCTACTGCAGTA